TTTAGCAGAAAGACGGATATTCCTTGCTCATTATCAGACAATCACTTATTCACAAACCTCGTGTGGGGCTAATAGTTTTCATTCCCCATCTCCTCATGGAAAACCCTTTTCGCTCCGCTTAGCCCTATCCCCTTCTAGAGGTATTTTAGTGATAGGTTCTATAGGAACTGGACGATCCTGTTTGGTCAAATACCTAGCGACAAACTCCTATGTTCCTTTCATTACGGTATTTCCGAACAAGTTCCTGGATGACAAGCCTAAAGGTTATCTTATTGATGATATCGATATTGATGATAGTGACGATATCGATATTGATGATAGTGACGATATTGATGATAGTGATGATGACCTTGATATTGATACGGAGCTGCTAACTATGTATATGACGCCGAAAATAGACCGATTTGATATCACCCTTCAATTCGAATTAGCAAAAGCAATGTCTCCTTGCATAATATGGATTCCAAACATTCATGATCTGCATGTGAATGAGTCGAATTACTTATCCCTCGGTCTATTAGAGAACTATCTCTCCAGGGATTGTGAAAGATGTTCCACTGGAAAGATTCTTGTTATTGCTTCGACTCATATTCCCCAAAAAGTGGATCCCGCTCTAATAGCTCCGAATAAATTCAATACATGCATTAAGATACGAAGGCTTCTTCTTCCACAACAACGAAAGCACTTTTTCATTCTTTCATATACTAGGGGATTTCACTTGGAAAAGAAGATGTTCCATACTAACGGATTCGGGTCCATAACCATGGGTTCCAATGCGCGAGATCTTGTAGCACTTATCAATGAGGCCCTATCGATTAGTATTACACAGAAGAAATCCATTATAGAAACTAATACAATTAGATCAGCTCTTCATAGAAAAACTTGGGATTTTCGATCCCAGATAAGATCGGTTCAGGATCATGGGATCCTTTTCTATCAGATAGGAAGGGCTGTTACACAAAATGTACTTCTAAGTAATTGCCCCATAGATCCTATATCTATCTATATGAAGAAGAAATCATGTAAGGGAGGGGATTCTTATTTGTACAAATGGTACTTCGAACTTGGAACGAGCATGAAGAAATTCACGATACTTCTTTATCTTTTGAGTTGTTCTGCCGGATCGGTCGCTCAAGATCTTTGGTCTTCATCCAGACACGATGAAAAAGATTGGATCACTTCTTATGGATTCGTTGAGAATGATTCTGATCTAGTTCATGGCCTATTACTATTATTACTATTAGAAGTAGAAGGCGCTCTGGCGGGATCCTCACGGACAGAAAAATATTGCAGTCAGTTTGATAATAATCGAGTGACATTACTTCTTCGGTCCGAACCAAGGAATCAGTTAGATATGATGCAAAATGGATCTTGTTCTATCGTTGATCAGAGATTTCTATATGAAAAATACGAATCGGAGTTTGAAGAAGGGGAAGGGGCCCTTGATCCGCAACAGATAGAGGAGGATTTCTTCAATCACATAGTTTGGGCTCCTAGAATATGGCGCCCTTGTGGCAATCTATTTGATTGTATCGAAAGGCCCACGGAATTGGGATTTCCCTATTGGACTGGGTCATTTCGGGGCAAATGGATCATTTATCATAAAGAGGATGAGCTTCAAGAGAATGATTCGGAGTTCTTGCAGAGTGGAACCATGCAGTACCAGACACGAGATAGATCTTCCAAAGAACAAGGCTTTTTTCGAACAAGCCAATTCATTTGGGACCCTGCGGATCCATTCTTTTCCCTATTCAAAGATCAGCCCTCTGTCTCTGTGTTTTCACGTCGAGAATTCTTTGCAGATGAAGAGATGTCAAAGGGGCTTATTGCTTCCCAAACAAACCCTCCTACATCTATATATAAACGCTGGTTCATCAAGAATACGCAAGAAAAGCACTTCGAATTGTTGATTCATCGCCAGAGATGGTTTAGAACCAATAGTTCATTATCTAATGGATCTTTCCGTTCTAATACTCTATCCGAGAGTTATCAGTATTTATCAAATCTGTTCCTATCTAACGGAACGCTATTGGATCAAATGACAAAGACATTGTTGAGAAAGAGATGGCTTTTCCCGGATGAAATGAAACATTTGATTCATGTAACAGGAGAAAGATTCCCCATTCCTTAGCCGTAAAGATATGTGCCCATGAAAAGGGGATGAAGTGGAACAGAATTGGCCGGATGGTAGAGTCGTGGAAACACTTGTTTCTTCCATCTTTTTGGCCTTAGCTCCATGGAACAATATGCTACTGCTGAAACATGGAAGAATTGAAATCTTAGATCACTATGTGTGGATGATATGAACTGCCTAAACAAGAATTCTTGAACGGCGAAAGAGCCTATTACTCGCTACATCAAACAATTTCTACTAATGAAACCATGTAAATCCATCGGAAAATACGCATGTCCGCTGAAATGGTTGTTGCTATCTGCTCCAATAACGAATCATTGGTTTCATTGAATAACTAAAGAAGATAGATAGACCTTTCTCTTCGTC